AAAACTTTATTTGTTCATTTTAAATTATAAACATACAAAATGATGTAATTTTGTGTAAACTTCCGTTTTTACCAAAATTTTATTACCTTGAGTGATTTCCTTAGAGCCTCAAAAAGGGGGGTTTCACATTTTTGCGTTTTTTTCCTAAATAAAAATTATATTATAATATACCTAGAAATATGATATATATATATAAGCTATTTAAAGTAATATATCTAATATTAATTATTTCTAATTATAATCACATTTTAGAAGGATATATCATTTTTACTAAATCATTAATGAGCAAATAAAAATGACATAAGAAATTTATTATAATAGTATTAAATTTATCATATAATTATATTATAGATATATAAATATTTAATTATACTATATATATATATATATTATTATATTATTAATATATAAATAAATCTAAATTAAAGACATATTTATTAATATATATAAATATTAAAGTTATTAAATCTATAATATATTTATCAGTATATATACATAAATGTTTTATATATATATAAATATTTAATATATTATTAATAATAAAATTTGTTATTGAAAATACAAATTTTAAAAAAAAAAAAAAACTGCTCTTTTTTACTAGTTGTATAAATATCTCTTACAAATAAATATTATTAATTTATATAGCTATAATTGAGAAAGGGTTCTATAAAATTTAGTATAATTTAGTTTAGCCTAATTTATTATTAAATTTAAAATTATTAGTGCTAAAAAAATAATATGTTTATATTTTAAACATTACAAAAAAAGTTTTATTTTGGTTTAAAAATTAAATTAAATTTGTTATTTTATATGTGAATTTTTATGTGAGATTTTTATTGATTTTAATAATTGATATTTTTATATTATTTGCAGTAAATTATTTTAAATATTAATGAGAGTTAGATTTAGGGAAAATTTTATGCATTGACTAATTTTGTGCCAGCAGTTGCGGTTATACAAAGGATGTGATTTAATTTTTTTTTTAGCGTTAGTATATTGTTAATTGTGGAAAATTGAATGTGAAGGTTTTTAGGTGGAATTTTAATTTTTGCTTTAATTTTTTTAGTATTTTGGTTATTTAATAAATTTTTTAATAAACTAGGATTAGATACCCTATTATTTTTAATGTAAAATTTAGCTAGATTAGTAACAGTTATAGTCTTTAAAATTAAAAAATTTGGCGGTTTTTTAGTCTATTCAGAGGAACCTGTTCTGTAATCGATAGTCCACGATTTTATATACTTTTTTTATTAGTTTGTATATCGTCGTATTTTGAATGTTTTGAGAGAATTTTAATATTCAATAATTATTTTTTAATTTAATTCAGATCAAGGTATAGCTTATAAAGAAGAAGAGATGGGTTACATTTATTTTAATTAGCGATTGCTAAATTGTGAATTTAGATGAATTTGGATTTGAAAGTAATTTTATTTAAATTTTTAAAATGATTTTAGCTCTAAAATATGTACATATCGCCCGTCGCTTTCATCTTAAAGTGAAATAAGTCGTAACAAAGTAGGTTTACTGGAAAGTGTACCTGGAATGGTCAAGTTAGAGCTTGTTATAAGTATTTTATTTACATTAAAATGATAGCTGTTAGATTCAGTTTAACTTGAAAAGATTGAAGGGGATTACTAAATGATTTAATTTTTTAGGGGTAAAAAAATAAATTTTTATTTTAGTAATAAAATGAGAAAATTAGGGGAGTTATAGTTAATTAGTATGGTAAGAGAATTCTTTTTTAGGGGGAAAAGAAGAATTTTGTGCTTGTACCTTGTGTATCAGGGTTTATTAATTATTATAAAGAATGTGTTTTCTCGAATTCAAAAGAGCTAAGATTATATAGATTTTATTGTAAAATAAATATTTAAAATATAATTTTAGTAATGAAACGTTATTCGTTTTTGAGATATCTAGTTATTTAAGAAAAAAGTTAAATTTTTTTATTTTTAATATTTATTCAATTGGGGGGTTGAATATTAAAAATAAGCAATTTTTTAGGGGATGAGCTTTAAAGAATATATATATAAGTATATAAATATTATAAAAAATTATAGGATTAGAAGTGTCTACTTATGTAATAATGTTATAGTTGATTTTTAGGGGGATAATATTTATATTATTTTTATATTTTTTATTAAATTGGGATTTTTAATTTTGATTGATGGGTAATTATGATAAAATTAGTAATTATATATTGTTGAGTTTAATTTATAAGGGGAGATAAATTAAAGGAATTCGGCAAAAAAATTTTTTACCTGTTTATTAAAAACATGGCTTTTTGTTTAAAATTTAAAGTCTGGCCTGCCCACTGAGGGTTTTAAAGGCCGCGGTAACTTGACCGTGCTAAGGTAGCATAATCATTAGTTTTTTAATTGAAAGCTGGAATGAATGGTCGGATGAGAAAATAACTGTCTCTAGTTTAATTTAAGTGAATTTTATTTTTAAGTAAAAAAGCTTAAATTTTTTTGAAAGACGAGAAGACCCTATAGAGTTTTATAATTTTGGGATTTTAAATTTTTTGTATTTTGATTTTGTAGTTTTAGAATTATTTGATTGGGGTGATTGAAAAATTTGATAAACTTTTTCTGAATTGATACATTGATTTATGAGTATTTGATCCATTGTTTATGATTAGAAGATTAAATTACCTTAGGGATAACAGCGTAATTTTTTTTGAGAGTTCAAATCGAAAGGAGAGATTGCGACCTCGATGTTGGATTAAAATTAAGTTTTGGTGTAGAGGCTAAATAGTTTAGGTCTGTTCGACCTTTAAAATTTTACATGATCTGAGTTTAAACCGGTGTGAGCCAGGTTGGTTTCTATCTTTAAAAGATTTATATATTTTAGTACGAAAGGACCAGATATATGGTAAATTGTTTTATTTATGAATGCTAATATTATTTTGGCAGAATAGTGCAATTGATTTAGAATCTTTATATGTAAATTAAAATTACAAGTAATACTTGGTGTTTTTAGATTTATTTATAATTTTTATTTCTAGTACTATTTTAGTCATTAGTGTTTTAGTAGGTGTAGCGTTTTTAACTTTATTAGAGCGAAAGGTTTTAGGTTATATTCAGATTCGTAAGGGGCCTAATAAAGTTGGATTTTTGGGGTTAGTCCAACCGTTTAGAGATGCTATTAAGTTATTTACTAAAGAACAAACTCATCCTTTTATGGCCAATTTTAATTTGTATTATATTTCTCCGGTCATGAATTTATTTTTGTCTTTGATATTATGATTAAGAGTTCCTTTTTTGAGAGTAAATATTAGATTTAATTTGTCTTTGTTATATTTTCTTTGTGTTTCTAGGTTGAGAGTTTATACAGTAATATTAGCAGGATGATCTTCTAATTCTAATTATGCATTATTGGGGAGTTTGCGAGCAGTGGCACAAACTATTTCTTATGAGGTAAGGTTAGCTTTAATTTTGTTATCCTTTTTATTTTTAGTTATGGGGTTTAGCATTTTAGATTTGATAAAATATCAAAAGTTTATTTGGATATTAGTGTTTTTAATACCTTTGAGATTTATATGATTTGTTTCTAGATTAGCAGAAACAAATCGAACTCCTTTTGATTTTGCTGAGGGGGAATCAGAATTAGTATCAGGATTTAATGTTGAATATAGGAGAGGGGGATTTGCTATAATTTTTTTAGCTGAGTATTCAAATATTTTGTATATGAGATTTTTAAGAAGAATATTATTTTTAGGAGGGGATTTGATAGATTGATTTTTTTATTTGAAAGTTGGAGGCATAGGATTTTTGTGAGTTTGAGTTCGAGGAACCTTACCACGATTTCGGTATGATAAGTTAATATATTTGGCTTGAAAAAGATATTTACCTGTTAGTTTAAATTATTTAAGTTTATTTTTAGGGGTGAGAATATTTATGTTTAGGCAGTTAGTTTAGTTAATTAATTTTAGTAAAATGAAGTTAATAGAAAATTTTTAATTCTATCTTATATTTTCAAAATATATGCTTATTCAAGCTCATTAACTAATATTTATAAAGAATTTTATCTTGTAAAGAAGCTACTCAGGGATTAATAATAAAATATGAGAAATAACTTACAGTTAAAATTTGGCCAATTAGAATATAAGGATCTTCTACTGGGCGAGCACCAATTCATGTCAATAAAATTACGATTGTAACTAAAGATCAGAATAAAATTTTATTAAGGGGATAAAATTGAGTTCTAGAAATCTTTTTTTTATTTGAATAAGGCAGAATGAATAGGATAGCGATAGATATTACTAGAGCTATTACACCACCTAATTTATTAGGAATTGAACGTAGAATTGCGTATGCAAATAAGAAATATCATTCAGGCTGAATGTGTACAGGAGTGACTAATGGGTTAGCTGGCACAAAATTATCCGGGTCTCCTAATAAATAAGGATTAATTAGTGTTAAAGAAAGAAGACATATTCTTATAATTAAGAATCCTAGGATATCTTTTAATATAAAGTAAGGATGAAACGAAAGTTTGTCAATATTACTATTGGTTCCTAGGGGATTATTTGATCCTGTTTGATGAAGAAATAGTAAGTGAATTATAACTAAAGCAGTGACAATAAAAGGAAATAAAAAGTGAAAAGTGAAAAATCGGGTTAAGGTTGCATTGTCTACTGCAAAACCCCCTCAAATTCATTGGACAATTGTAGTTCCTAAATAAGGAATTGCTGATACTAAATTAGTAATAACTGTTGCTCCTCAGAAAGATATTTGTCCCCAAGGTAGAACATAGCCTAAGAAAGCTGTTCCTATTACTATAAAGAAAATTGTTACTCCGATTATTCATGTTTCTTTTAGATTATAAGATCTGTAATAAATTCCTCGTCCAATGTGAATATAAAGACAAATAAAGAAAAAGGATGCTCCATTGGCATGAAGTGTTCGAATTAGTCAACCATAGTTTACATTTCGGCAAATATGAGCTACACTATTAAAAGCTAATTCAATATTAGGACAATAGTGTATAGCTAAGAATAGACCAGTGATAATTTGAATTCTTAAACAAAGTCCTAATAATGATCCAAAATTTCATAGTGTAGAAATATTTGATGGTGTGGGAAGATCAATTAATGAGTTATTTATGATTTTAATAATTGGGGAAGTTTTTCGAATTGGTAATTTCATTAGTTTTTTTGTCGTAAAGGACCTCTTTGAGTTTTAGTAATTTTTACTACTATAATTAAAGTGATTAGTAAATAAGAAATTATTATAAAGAAAATTATATTTATAGGTCAGAATATAATTTTATTAAAAGAAGTTTTATAATTAAATACATTTATTTGGTTGAGTAAGTCATTAATATAAATTAAATTTATATAAAAAGGATCAATTATGATTGTTAATGTTCCAATAATTCGAATAGTAAGGGCTAAAATTCTTAATTTATTAGAAAAGTTGAATTTTTCATTAGATGCAATTCTAGTTATATAAATAAAAAGAATTAATATTCCACCAATTATAATTAAAAAAAGAATATAAGAGTATCAAAAATTATAATTTATTAAACCTGTAAGTAAAGCTACTGTAATTGTTTGTAATAAAAGAATAAGTCCAAAGGATAGCGGATGGTTTATAAACATTAAGGTAAATGCTAAAAAAATTAATAAAAAAGATAATATAATAGTAATTTCAGGAAATAGTTTATTAAAATATTAATTTTGGAGATTGAAGATAGAGAAATATTTCTTTTCCTGATGTTTTAAAAGATAAAATCTTATTTTTGATTTACAAGACCAATATTTTAATTAAATTATTAAAACTAATGTTAATTTATATTTATTTATCAGTTATTCTTAGATTGTCAGGAATAATAGCTTTTACGTTAAAACGTAAACATATATTAATTATGTTATTAAGAATTGAATTTATGGTTGTTTCTTTATATTTTAATTTGATAATTTATTTGTCAGAATTAGATTATGAGTATTTTTTTTCTATAATTTTTTTAACACTTAGAGTTTGTGAGGGTGCTTTAGGTTTATCAGTTTTAGCTTTAATAATTCGTAGTCATGGAAATGATTATATTCTATCTTTTTCTTCTTTATGATAAAATTTTTAATTAGTTTAATTATATTGATTCCTTTATGTTTTTGAAAAAAGTATTGATTAATTCAATTTATATTTTTTATTCTAAGTTTTGTGTATTTGGGAAATATTTCCTTTAGTTTAATTTGGAGGAGTATTTCCCATGGATTGGGGAATGATTTATTATCTTTTAGTTTAATTCTTTTGAGATTTTGAATTTGTAGTCTGATAATTTTAGCTAGAGAAAAGCTTTTAAAATATAAAAATTATGAAAATTTATTTTTATTTGTAATAGTTAATTTAATAATTTCTTTATATGTAGCTTTTTCTTCTATAAACTTATTTTTATTTTATTTATTTTTTGAGATTAGATTAATTCCTACATTAATTTTAATTATTGGTTGAGGCTATCAACCAGAGCGAATTGAAGCAGGAATTTATTTATTATTTTATACTTTATTAGTATCTTTGCCAATAATAGTTTCTATCTTTTATTATTATGAAAAATATTTTAGTTTAGATTTTTATTTTATAAATGTTGATATTAATAATTTATTTATATCTTTATGTATAAATTTTGTTTTTTTTGTCAAGACACCAATATTTTTTGTTCATTTATGATTGCCTAAGGCTCATGTAGAGGCTCCAGTCTCAGGATCTATAATTTTAGCTGGAATTATACTAAAGTTAGGGGGTTATGGTATAATACGATTATTTAAGCTTTTTTTAACTATTGGTATAAAAGTGAATTTTATTTTCATTACAATTAGATTAGTTGGGGGTTTATTTGTTTCTTTACTTTGTTTACGTCAAAGAGATATGAAATCTTTGATTGCTTATTCTTCTGTAGCACATATAGGGTTAGTAATAGGAGGAATTTTAACTTTAAATTCTTGAGGATTATGAGGTGCTTTAGTTATAATATTGGCTCATGGATTATGTTCTTCTGGGATATTTTGTTTAGCAAATATTTCTTATGAACGTATTAATAGTCGAAGATTATATTTAAATAAAGGTTTAATAAATTTAATACCTAGTTTATCTTTATGATGATTTTTATTAAGCGTGAGAAATATGGCTGCGCCACCATCATTAAATTTATTAGGGGAAATCATATTAATTAATAGTTTGGTTGGTTATCATTGATTGTTAATAATTATATTAGCTGGTATTTCTTTTTTTAGAGGGGCTTATTCATTGTTTTTATATGGATTTTCTCAGCACGGAACTTTTTATTCTGGAATTTATTCTTTTAGAATAGGGGTTTTCCGTGAGTATTTATTATTATTTTTACATTGATTTCCTTTGAATGTTTTAATTCTTAAAGGAGAAGTTTTTTCATTATGAATTTATTCAAATAGTTTAATAAAAATATTGATTTGTGGAGTCAGAGATATAGTGTTTATTTTGGATAATTTTTTGGACTTGTAATTTTTTTTTTATTTTATTTTTAATTTTTTCAATTAGGTGTTTAATTTTTAGTTTAAATTTGTTAGTTTTAGATTATAGGTTAATTTTTGAATATAGTTTGATTAGATTTAATAGAAGGGGATTAAAAATGGTAATTTTATTAGATTGAATATCTTTATTATTTATAAGGTTTGTTTTGTTTATTTCTTCTATAGTAATTTTTTATAGGGATGAATATATGTTTGGAGATTTAAATTTAAAACGATTTATTTTATTAGTAGTAATATTTGTTTTATCTATGATATTATTAATTATTAGACCAAATTTAATTTCTATTTTATTAGGATGAGATGGGTTAGGATTAGTGTCTTATTGTTTGGTAATTTATTATCAAAATGTAAAAAGTTATAATGCTGGTATATTAACTGCTTTGATTAATCGGGTTGGGGATGTTGCTTTATTATTATCAATTTCTTGAATATTAAATTTTGGGAGTTGAAGATTTATTTATTATTTAGATTTTTTAAAGGAAGATAAAATTATAGAATTAATTTCTTTTTTAGTAGTTATTGCTGCTATAACTAAAAGAGCACAAATTCCTTTTAGATCGTGATTACCGGCAGCAATAGCGGCTCCAACTCCAGTTTCTTCTTTAGTTCATTCTTCTACTTTAGTAACAGCTGGAGTTTATTTATTAATTCGTTTTAATTTTGTATTTTCTGATTCTTTGAAGATAGTATTTTTATTAATTGCTAGATTAACAATATTTATGGCTGGTTTAGGGGCAAATTTTGAGTTTGATTTAAAAAAAATTATTGCTCTTTCAACTTTGAGACAGTTAGGTTTAATAATAAGAATTTTAGCTTTAGGGAGATATGAGTTAGCTTTTTTTCATCTTTTAACTCATGCATTATTTAAGGCCTTACTTTTTATATGTGCTGGGGCAATTATTCATAGTATGAGAAATTGTCAGGATATTCGGTATATAGGAAATTTAATTAATCAGATACCTTTAGTTTGTGCTTTTTTTAATATTTGCAACTTTTCTTTATGTGGTCTACCCTTTTTTTCTGGGTTTTATTCTAAGGATTTGATTGTTGAGGTTATATCTATATCTGTATTGAATATTTTAATTTATTTATTATTTTATATTTCTATTGGTTTAACTGTAAGGTATAGATTTCGGTTAGTTTATTATAGATTTGTGGGTAATTTAAATAATATTAGGTTAAGAGGTTTATTTGAAGATTCTTCTAGAATACTTCGAGGTATAAGAGGATTAATTTTATTTGTAGTAGTTAGGGGTAGAATATTAAGATGATTAATATTTTCTACTCCTTATTTTATTTGTTTACCATTTTTAATAAAATGATTAACTTTAATTATAGTAATAATAGGGATATTTTTAGGATATGAGTTAGCAAAATTTAAAATTAATTATTCTGTTAAGTCATTTTATTCTTTAACTTTTAGAACTTTTTTAGCTTCTATATGAAATATACCTATTATTTCAACTTTAGGGGTAAATTTTTATGTTAATAGATTAGGTTGGGTTTATAGTGAATCTTTTGATCAAGGTTGATTTGAATATTATGGGGGTCAAAATTTATCTAAATTTTTGCGATTTATTTCTCAATTTTTTCAAATTTTATCAATTAATCATTTAAAAATTTATTTTATATTAATAATTTTTTGAATTAGGGTATTATTAGTATTTTTTTACTTAAATAGCTTATGTAGAGTGTGACATTGAAGATGTTAGGGAAATAGTTATATTTTTAAGTAATTTACAAGAAGTTATTCTAATTTTACAGTGAAAATGTAAGGTTTTTATTAAACTATATAAATAGAAATATAAACGGAATTTCATCGTTTAAGATTTAAGTTAGAAGCTTAGTCTTGAATTACATATTTCTTTAATTGGGGGTTATGACCCATTTATATCATTAACAGTGATAAACCTCTATTTTGGTCTCAATTAAAATAAGGATGAAAATCATCAAACTTTTAGGTCGAAACTAAATGCAAAATTTGCTTCTTATTAAAGATAAATTGAGTATTCAATATTTTTTAAGTGCAAATTAAATGTTAAAATTAACTATTATCCTAGAAAGATCAATCTAGGGCGCCTTGGTTTCATTCATGATATAAACCTAATAGAAGAATAATAATAAAAAATAGTGAAATTATTGAATAGCTTAGAATATTAGAGATTTTTAAGGTTAAAATTAAGGGAAAAAGAAGTGTAATTTCTACATCAAAGATTAAAAAAATTACGGCAATTAGGAAAAATTGTAAAGAAAAGGGAAGACGAGCTGATCTTTTTGGGTCAAATCCACATTCGAAGGGGGATCTTTTTTCACGATCAGCAAAGGTTTTTTTTGAAATTAAATTTAAAATGATAATTAATATAATATTAATTATAAGAATTAAGCAAGATAGGTAGAAAATAATTTTGATTACTTATACTAGGTTACTAGATTTTTTGATTGGAAGTCAAATATAATTTTTATATTATATAAATATCTACCTCATCAGTAAATAGAAATATAAAGGAATAGTCAAACTACATCTACAAAATGTCAATATCAAGCTGCAGCCTCAAATCCAAAATGATGAATTGAGGAAAAGTGTCCTAATCAATGACGAATTAAACAAACTAATAAAAATGTAGTTCCAATAATAACATGAAGTCCATGGAATCCTGTTGCTATAAAGAATGATGAGCCGTAAACTCTATCTGCGATAGAAAAAGGAGCTTCGATATATTCGTATGCTTGTAAAATAGTAAAATAAATCCCCAAAGTTACAGTAAGGATTAAACCTTGAAGTGCTTGAGTATAATTATTTTCTATTAATCTATGATGGGCTCAAGTTACAGTTAAGCCAGATGTTAATAAAATTAATGTATTTAATAATGGGATTTCTAAGGGATTAAAAGTTTGAATACCTTTGGGAGGTCAAATTATTCCAAGTTCAATTCTTGGTGATACAGAATTATGAAAGAATCCTCAAAAGAACCTGATAAAGAAAAATACTTCAGAGGTAATAAAAAGAATTATTCCTCAACGTATACCTATAGTTACATTGTAAGTATGTAATCCTTGAAATGTTCTTTCTCGTACTACATCTCGTCATCATTGATATATAACTAATAATGTAATAGTAATTCCTAACAAGAAAAGATCTTTTTCATAAAAATGAAATCATTTAATTAGTCCAGTTATAGTAGTTAAAGCTCCTAAAGCCCCAAGAAGAGGTCAAGGTCTAGGATCTACGAGATGAAAGGGGTGATTTTTTAATGTTTTCATTAATTAACTTCTCTTGAATATAAAGTTCTTAAAATAGCAAATACATAAGATTGAATAATAGATACGGCTGTTTCTAAAACTAAAAGTAAAATTTGAGTAAAAATTAGAAAATTAATTATTACTAAATTTAATGTAGAGCCTGTATTTCCTAAAAGAGTTATTAATAGATGGCCAGCAATTATATTTGCTGAAAGTCGAATAGCTAATGTTCCTGGGCGAATAAGGTTTCTAATAGTTTCAATACAAACTATAAAGGGTATTAGAATAGGGGGAGTTCCTTGGGGTACTAAATGGGCAAATATGTGAATAGTATTATTAATTCATCCATAGATTATAAAACTTAATCATAAAGGTAGAGCTAATGATAATGTTAAAGTTATATGTCTAGTTCTAGTAAAAATATAGGGGAAAAGTCCTAAGAAATTATTAAAAATAATTAAAGAAAATAAAGAGATAAAAATTAATGTTCTTCCTTGGGTTTTATTGTATCCAATTAAGATTTTAAATTCTTTATGAAGAGTTATAATAATTTTTATTCAAATAAAATTTAATCGGGAAGGGATTAGTCAGAAAGAAAAAGGGATAATAAATAGACCGATAATAGTTCTTAGTCAATTTAAAGATAAATTAAAATTTGTTCTAGGATCAAAAGAAGAAAATAAGGTTGCTATCATTTTCAATTAAATAAAGTTAATTTTTTATTTTTTTGTTGAATTTTAATATTATAATTAAAAATATAATAATTTATAATATTAAAAATAAAAAAGATTATTAAGAAAAAGATAAAGAGAGTTAATCATCTAATTGGTGATATTTGAGGAATTAAAAATTATTTTTTATAATAATTTTAGCTTGACAAGCTAATGTTATAGTTTAACTAAATTTTTCATTAGAAGTAGATGTGTGTTACTATAGTATGGTTTAAAATTCCATTGCTTACTTTCAGCCATCTAATGAATTTTCAATTATTTTGTAAATTCATTTAATAAAATATTTAGGGGAAATTCTTTCAATTACAATTGGCATAAAACTATGGTTTGCCCCACAAATCTCAGAGCATTGTCCGTAAAAAAGACCAGTTCGATTAGTAGAAAATCTAACTTGATTTAAACGACCGGGAGTTGCATCAATTTTAACTCCAATAGAAGGAATTGTTCAGGAATGAATTACATCTGTTGCAGTTACAAGTAAACGAATTTGTGATTCATAAGGAAGAATAGTTCGATTATCAACATCTAAAAGGCGAAAGTGATAGGGTGCTAAAGAATTAGTAGGTAATATATAAGAATCAAATTCAATATTTTTAAAGTCAGTATATTCATATGATCAATATCATTGATGTCCAATAGCTTTGATAGTAAGAGAAGGGTTATTAATTTCATCTAAGATATAGATTAATCGAAGAGAGGGTAAGGCAATAAAAATTAAAGTTACTGCAGGAAGAACTGTTCAGATAATTTCAATTATTTGTCTTTCTAAGAGATATCGATGAGAAAATTTATTAAAAAATAAAGTGATTATTAATTGTCCTACAAGAACAGTAATAATTACTAAAATTATAAGAGTATGATCGTGGAAGAAAGAGAGTTGTTCTATTAAAGGAGAAGCCCTATCTTGTAATAAAAGAGTTTTTCATGTTGCAATTTCTAAAGAAAGGTTAAACTTCATGTTTGGGGTTTAAATCCAATGCACTATTCTGCCACTCCAGAAATTTTTTGTTAAAATTGGAAGCTCTGAGTAGCTATGTTCAGCAGGAGGTAGGTGTTGTAGTCATTCAATTGAGGTAATTATGCTTAAAGTTGAAAGAGCTTTTCGATGGACGGTTAAACTTTCTCAGAAAATATAAATAAGAAGGGTAACTCTTATTAGGGAAATTAAAGAACCAATTGAGGAAATTATATTTCATAAGGTGAAAGCATCGGGGTAATCAGAATATCGACGAGGTATACCGCTAAGTCCAAGAAAATGTTGGGGGAAAAAAGTTATATTTACTCCAATAAACATAACTATAAATTGAACTTTTAAGAACTTATTATTTAAGGTTAGTCCTGTAAAAAGAGGAAATCATTGAACAATTCCGGCTATAATAGCAAAAACTGCACCCATTGAAAGTACATAGTGAAAATGAGCAACTACATAGTATGTGTCATGTAAAATAATATCAATTGATGAGTTAGCTAGAACAACACCTGTTAATCCTCCCACTGTAAATAAAAAAACAAAACCTAAAGTTCATAAAGAGACTGGTCTATAAATTAATTGTGTTCCATGATAAGTTGCTAATCATCTAAATACTTTAATTCCTGTGGGGACTGCAATAATTATTGTAGCTGAAGTAAAATATGCTCGGGTATCAACATCTATTCCGACAGTAAATATATGATGGGCTCAAACGACAAATCCTAATAGGCCAATTGCTATTATTGCGTAAATTATACCTAGGGTTCCGAAAGCTTCTTTTTTTCCTCTTTCTTGACTAATAATATGAGAGATTATTCCAAATCCGGGGAGAATTAGAATATAAACTTCTGGATGGCCGAAAAATCAAAATAAATGTTGATAGAGAATTGGATCTCCACCTCCTGCGGGGTCAAAAAAGGAGGTATTTAGATTTCGGTCAGTTAATAATATAGTGATTCCTCCAGCTAATACTGGTAATGATAATAAAAGAAGAATAGCAGTAATTTGGACAGCTCAGACAAATAAGGGAAGACGATCTATAGTTATACCTGAGGGTCGTATATTTATAACTGTGGTAATAAAATTAGCTGCACCTAGAATAGAGGAAATTCCAGCTAAATGTAAGCTAAAGATGGCTAAATCAACAGAAGAACCTCTATGGGCAATATTGGCAGCTAAAGGGGGGTAAACTGTTCAGCCTGTTCCTGCTCCATTTTCTACAATTCTTCTTATAATCAATAAAGATAATGATGGGGGTAATAATCAAAATCTTATATTATTTATTCGGGGGAAAGCTATATCTGGGGCTCCTAGTATAAGGGGTACTAGTCAATTTCCAAATCCACCAATTATAATAGGTATAACTATAAAGAAAATTATAACAAAAGCATGGGCTGTAACAATTACATTATAGATTTGGTCATCTCCAATTAAAGATCCAGGGGTACCTAATTCTGTTCGAATTAGCAATCTTAATGAAGTTCCTAATATTCTTGCCCAAGCTCCAAAAAGGAAGTATAAAGTTCCAATGTCTTTATGGTTTGTTGAAAATAATCATTTTTTCGGTAAAATGGCCGAGGGTTAGGCTGTAAACTGTAAATTTACGTACGAAATGATTATTTCTTTTACCAGGTCTTATAGTCATTAATGATTTTAAATTGCAAATTTAAAGGTGATTGTTTAATCTAAGGCTTAGAATAATAGTAATTCTGATTTCAACTTTGAAGGCTGATAGTTTGCCTAACTTAAATCCTTAGATATAATTAAATACTAAGGTTATTACAAGTAATCCGGATAATGAAATAAAATTGAATAAAAAAATTAAGAAATTTATTTTCTTGGGGGGAAAAATTAAGGCTTCTCTTCTATTAATAACTAGGGCTGTGAAGGTAATTCGCAGGTAGAAAAATAAGGTAATTAAGGTAAAAATAATCAATAAAAATCTTAAGAGGAAGAATTTTTGTTGAATGAGATTATTTACCACTAATCATTTAGGGAAGAATCCTAAGAAGGGGGGTAGACCTCCTAGGGAAAAGAAGTTTAATATGAAAGAAAATTTGATTAGCTTAGAAGAGTTTAAAGAATTAAATAATTGATGGAGGTAAAAAATTTGTTTTAATCGAAGAATTAAAATGATGTTTAGGGTAATAATTCTGTAAATAATGAAATAAATTAATCAGATATATTGGGAATTTAATATACTGGCTAATATTCATCTGATATGGTTAATAGAAGAATAAGTTAAGATTTTTCGTAATCTAATTTGATTAAGGCCGAGGATACCTCTTACAATAGTTGAGATTAGAATAATGGATAGAAAGAATCTTCTTAATTTACAATTATAAAAAATTAATACTATAGGGGCGATTTTTTGTCAAGTTAGTATTAATAACCTATTTATTCAGTTTAAGCCTTCAAGAACCTCGGGGAATCAGGCATGAAAGGGGGCGGCTCCAACTTTTGTTAATAAGGCAGAATTTATAATTATATTTAAGAAAGCTAAAGTTTCAGGTCAAAATTCTTGAATATTTAAGGAGAGAAGAATTGAAAGGAGGAGAATTATAGAAGCCAGGGTTTGGGTAATAAAGTATTTGAAAGCAGCTTCAGCGGGGTAAATATTATTTTTATCTTTCAATAGGGGGATAATTGAAAGAAGGTTAATTTCTAGTCCTATTCATATTCTTAATCAAGAGTAAGAAGAAATGGCAATTAAAGAACCAATTATTAAGGTTATTACAAATAAAATTTTATAAAAATTAAAGATTAAAAAGAGAAAGATTAGAACTTTCATAAATGAGGTATGAACCCATTAGCTTTATTAGCTTATCTTTTTGTGTTTTAGTATATGACGTATGTAAGTTTTTGATACTTAGGGAAATAGTTTAATTCTGTTAGACACAATTAGTGGAGGTGAGGCTCGACACACATTATTAATCCTATCAAAATTATCCTTTAATCAGGCACTCCAAT